AATTAAATAATTTACTTTATTTCGTTTAATTAATAAATTAAAAATTTTTGTGGTTTAATATTTTAAATTAAACAATTTTTAATTTATAATATTTTATATTTAAAAATTTTTTTAATTTATAAATATTTTAAACCGTTCAATTTTTTAACTTAAATATTTATCTTAAAAAATTAATATTTTTTTAGGAATTTTTTTGAACCAAACAATTTTTGGGACTTCAAAAAATATTTTTTTGAACCAAACAATTTTTTGATTTTCAAAAAATATTTTTTTTGAACCAAACAATTTTTAGATTTTCAAAAAAAAAATTTTTTTGAGTTAAACAATTTTTGGGTTTTCAAAAAAGTATTTTTTTTGACCTAAATATTTTTTTTTTATTTTCAAAAAAAATTGAAGCAAACAATTTTTAAATTTTTTTAAAAAAAATTTTTTTGCATTAAACAATTTTTGATGTTAAAAAAAATAAAATTTTTAAATCAAACAATTTTTGGCGTTTTAAAAAATTTTTTTTTGAACCAAACAATTTTTGGGGCTTCAAAAAATATTTTTTTGAATCAAACAATTTTTTGATTTTCAAAAAATATTTTTTTGAATTAAACAATTTTTGGAACTTCAAAAAATATTTTTTTGAACCAAACAATTTTTTGATTTTCAAAAAATATTTTTTTTGAACCAAACAATTTTTTGATTTTCAAAAAATATTTTTTTTTGAACTAAACAATTTTTGGGATTTTATTATATATATATTAATTAAATATTTATATATATATATATAATATATTAATCTAACTTAGTATACCTTTAAATATTTTATATAAAAAAAAAAAAATTTTAGCTATTATATTGTTTATTAAATTCTATATATATTTCAAGGATATTAATTTTGAAATTTTTTTTTTAAAATTTTTTAAAAAATATTAATTTTGAAATTTTTTTTTAAAATTTTTTTAAAAAATATAATTTTTAATGATTAATTTTAATTATTTATTAATTTATTAAATTTAATTAATAAAAAAATTATATATATATATTTGAATCTTTAAATAATTAGTAAATTAAATAAATAATTATAAAGATTGGGGTTTTTTGATTATTTTATTTTTTAAAAAATATTAATTTATTAAATTAGAGATAATTTTAATTAATAAATTTAAATAAAACTAAATATTAATTTATTATATTTATTTATTAAAATTTATATAATTTATATAATTATATAAATTTAATATTTAAAAAAATAAACTTACTAGGAGGAATTTACTGATAAAAATTATTTAAGTAAAAATTAAACTATTTTTTTTTTATTATTAAAAATTTTTATTTATATATATAATAAATAATAAATTTTAAATTATATTAGTTTATTAATTTAATTTATTAATTAAATTAGTTTTTATTATTTATATATTAAATTAATTTAATTATGTATATGTTAAATTTAAAAATTTTTATATATTAAAGTTTTATTTTAGCTTAATAATTTATTATTAAATTATTTTATATGTAAATTTTTGTACGAATTAATAATTTTTTAAATAAAAGTTATTATTTTAGTTATTCGCAGTAATTAATATTATTAATTAAAGAAATTTAGAAATAGTAATTTTATTTAGTATTGGTTAAATTTATGCCAGCAGCCGCGGTTATATAAATAATACAAATAAATTTTTTTTAGTTATAGTTAAATTTTATATTTTTATTTAAAAATAAATTTATTAAGTGAAATTTTTAAATTTATATATTATATTAAATTATTTAATTGAATCTAGTAAATTTTTAAAATAAACTAGGATTAGATACCCTATTATTAAAAATTTAAATATAAAAATTAAGGTAGTAATAGTTATGATCTTGAAACTTAAAAAATTTGGCGGTATTTTAGTCTATTCAGAGGAACTTGTTTTATAATCGATAATCCACGTTGGACCTTACTTAAATTAGTTAATCAGTTTATATACCGTTGTTATAAGAATATTTTAAAAGAATAATAATTTTCTATAATTTTTATAAAATTTATATCAGATCAAGGTGTAGCATATGTTTAAGAAAAAATGAGTTACAATTTATTTATAATTGGATTTAATTATGAAAAAATTAATGAAATTGGATTTGAAAGTAAAATTATAAAGATTAATAATTTGATTTTAGCTCTAAAATATGCACATATCGCCCGTCGCTCTTATTATTAAAATAAGATAAGTCGTAACATAGTAGATGTACTGGAAAGTGTATCTAGAATGACAATTTAAAGCTTTTGAGTAAAGTATTTCATTTACATTGAAAAGATTTTTGTGCAAATCAATATAAGTTGATTAATAATTATTTATTAATTTTATTATTTTATTTATTTATTATATTAAAAATAATTATATATATTTAATTTTTAGTATTATATTAAGAAAAAATAATTTTTATTATAGTGTATTAGTATTGTAAAATAAATTTGAAATAATTTGAAAAATTTTTATTTTATAAATAAATTTAATTTATTGTACCTTGTGTATCAGGGTTTATTAATTAAAAAATAAAATTTTATTATTCTCGAATTTAAAAGAGTTAATAAATTATTAAAGTTATTGTGATAAAATTATTTTAAATAGTTTATTAGAAATGAAAAGTTATTCGTTTTTAAATATATCTAGTTTTTTAAGAAATAAATTTAATTTAAAATTTTAAAATGTATTGATCTAAATTAATAGATTAATATTTTTAAAATTAAATATTTTATGGGATAAGCTGTAAAATAAATTTTTAAAAATTATTAAATAATTTATAAAAATATATGTTTAGAATTAACAATTATTTATAATTTTGTTATAAATTATTTATAAAATTATATTATTTATTAAGATTTTAAATTTTTATTAAAATATTTATTTTAATTTAAAAAATAAATTAATAATGATAAAATTAGTATATTTTAGTTTAAAAATAAATATTTATGAAAAGTTTATATAAAGAACTCGGCAAATTTAATATTCGCCTGTTTAACAAAAACATGTCTTTTTGTATTTATTAAAAAGTCTGACCTGCCCATTGATAATTATTTAACGGCCGCAGTATATTAACTGTGCAAAGGTAGCATAATCATTAGTTTTTTAATTGAAAGCTAGAATGAATGGTTGGACGAAATATTAACTGTTTCATATAAATTTATTATAGAATTTAATTTTTTAGTTAAAAAGCTAAAATTTTTTTAAAAGACGAGAAGACCCTATAAATCTTTATATTTATTTTATAATAAATTTTTTAGATTTATTTTATTTATTATAAAATAAATATTTTATTGGGGTGATAGTAAAATTTAAAAAACTTTTATTTTTATTTTTACATTAATTTATGAATTATTGATCCATTAATAATGATTAAAAAATTAAGTTACTTTAGGGATAACAGCGTAATATTTTTGGAGAGTTCTTATTGATAAAAATGATTGCGACCTCGATGTTGGATTAAGATATAATTTTAGGTGCAGTAGCTTAAATTTAAAGTCTGTTCGACTTTTAAATTCTTACATGATCTGAGTTCAAACCGGTGTAAGCCAGGTTGGTTTCTATCTTTAATAATTTAAAATATTTTAGTACGAAAGGAGTAAATATTTGAATTATAAAATTTTATATATTGAATATAATTAATATAATATACTATTTTGGCAGATTAGTGCAATAAATTTAGAATTTATTTTATATAGATTTTTCTATAAATAGTACTTGATTTTTATAGATTATATTATATCATTTATTGGAAGATTAATTATAATTATTTGTGTTCTTATTAGAGTTGCATTTTTAACTTTGTTAGAACGTAAGGTTTTAGGTTATATTCAAATTCGTAAAGGTCCTAATAAAGTAGGTATTATAGGAATTCCTCAACCTTTTTGTGATGCAATTAAATTATTTACAAAAGAAACTACTTATCCTCTAATATCAAATTATATTTCTTATTATTTTTCTCCAATTTTTAGTTTATTTTTATCTTTATTATGTTGATTATGTATTCCTTTTATTATTAAATTATTTTCTTTTAATTTAGGAATTTTATATTTTTTATGTATTACTAGTTTAGGAGTTTACACAATTATAATTGCTGGATGATCATCTAATTCTAATTATGCGTTATTAGGTAGATTACGCTCTGTTGCTCAAACAATTTCTTATGAAGTAAGTTTATCTTTAATTTTATTATCTTTTATTTTTTTAATTGGTGATTATAATTTTATTAATTTTTTTTATTATCAAAAGTATATATGATTTATAATATTATTATTTCCTATAATATTAGTTTGATTATCAATTTCTTTAGCTGAAATAAATCGTACTCCTTTTGATTTTGCTGAAGGTGAGTCTGAATTAGTATCAGGGTTTAATATTGAATATAGAAGAGGAGGATTTGCTTTAATTTTTTTAGCTGAGTACGCAAGAATTTTATTTATAAGAATGTTATTTGTATTAATTTTTATAGGAGGTGATTTATTTTATTTTATATTTTATGTTAAATTAACTTTAATTTCATTTCTAATTATTTGAGTTCGAGGGTCTTTACCTCGATTTCGGTATGATAAATTAATATATTTAGCTTGAAAAAGATTTTTACCTTTATCATTAAATTATTTAATATTTTTTATTGGGTTAAAAATTTTATTAATTATATTCATTTAGTTAATTTTATTTAGTAAAGTTAATAGAAAATTTAATTTCTATCTTATGTTTTCAAAACATATGCTTAATTCAAGCTCATTAACTAATTAATTAGTTTATCTCATCAATTAGTTACTAATGGATTAATTAAATAATATATAAAATAAATTACTGTTAAAATTTGTCCTATTAATACATAAGGTTCTTCTACAGGTCGAGCTCCAATTCATGTCAGTAAAAATACTGTTACTACTATTGATCAAAATAAATTTTTATTAATTGGATAAAATTGAATTCCTCGGAATTTTCTTATGTTATAAAATGGAAGAATAGCTAAAATTAAAATTGATAATATTAAAGCAATTACTCCTCCTAGTTTGTTAGGAATAGATCGTAAAATTGCGTAAGCAAATAAAAAATATCATTCAGGTTGAATATGGACAGGTGTTACTAAAGGGTTTGCTGGAATAAAATTATCGGGATCTCCTAATAAGTAAGGATTAATTAATGTTAATATAATTAAAATTATTAATATAATAATAAATCCAATTAAATCTTTAAAAGTGAAATATGGATGGAATGGAATTTTATCAACATTAGAATTAATTCCTATTGGATTATTTGATCCTGTTTGGTGTAAAAATAATAAATGAATTATTGTTATAGCTAATACAACAAATGGAAGAATAAAATGAAATGTAAAAAATCGAGTTAATGTTGCATTATCTACTGCGAATCCTCCTCATAATCATTGTACTAAATCGATTCCTATATAAGGAATTGCTGATAATAAATTAGTAATAACTGTGGCACCTCAAAATGATATTTGTCCTCATGGTAAAACATATCCCATAAATGCAGTTCCTATTACTAAAAATAAGATAATTACTCCGACTAATCATGTTTCTTGGTATAAATATGATCCATAATATATACCACGTCCTACATGTAAATAAATACAAATAAAGAAGAAAGAAGCTCCGTTGGCGTGTAATGTTCGTAAAAATCATCCATTATTTACATCTCGACAAATATGATTTACTCTATCAAATGCTATTTCAATATTAGCAGTGTAATGTATAGCTAAAAATAACCCTGTTAAAATTTGAATAATTAAGCATAATCCTAATAATGATCCAAAATTTCATCAAGCTGAGATATTAATTGGCGCAGGTAAATCTACTAATGAATTATTAGCAATTTTAAAAATTGGGTGTGTAGTTCGAATAGATTTGTTCATTAGTTAATTTATTATTCGTAAAGGTCCATAAAATAATTTTGTAATTTTTACAATTGCAATTAATGTAATTAATAAATAATTTATTAATAAAATTGTAATGTAATTAGTTGGTATGTTGTATAATTTATTTAATCTTAATGAATTTTCTGTATAAAATAAGTTATTATTATCAATTGAATTTATTTCTTCATTTAATATATTTATGTTTAATATTGAATTATCTATTAAAAAATAAATTATAATTATAAAGGTAAAAAAAAATGATGTTCTAAAAATAAAGGATTTAATTGATATTGAAAATATTTCATTTGATGCTAAGGATGTAATATAAATAAATAAAACAAGTATTCCTCCTAAAAAGATTAAAAATAAAATATAAGAAAATCAAAAAGTTTTTGTAATTAATCCTGTAATAATTCTAATAAAAATTGTTTGAAATATTAGTAATAATCCTATTGCTAATGGATGATTTATTTGAATAAATAAAATTCTATTAATTAATGTTAATAAGTATATAATTTGAATAATATCAAGAGGTAGTTTATTTAAAATATTAATTTTGGGGATTAATGAAAAAATATTTAATTTTTCTCTTGAAGTTTTAAAAGAATTTATTCTTATTTTTGATTTACAAGACCAATATTTTTATTAAATTATTAAAACAAATGTTAAAATTTTTAAATTGAGAATTACCAAGATTAATATTAATAATAGGTTTATTTATATTTATTTCTAATCGAAAACATTTGTTATCAATATTATTAAGATTGGAATTTATTGTATTAATATTATTTTTTTTATTATTTATTTATTTACATATAATAAATTATGAAAGTTATTTTAGCATAATATTTTTAACATTTAGAGTTTGTGAAGGAGCTTTAGGTTTATCAATTTTGGTATCTTTAATTCGTACACATGGAAATGATAATTTTCAATCATTTAGAGTTTTATAATGTTAAAATTTATTTTTTTTATTTTATTTATTTTTCCAATTTGTTTTATAAATAATATATTTTGAACGGTACAAAATTTATTATTTATTGTTAGATTTTTTTTTATTATTATAAATAATTATTCTAATTATTTTGTAAATTTATCATATTTTTTAGGATGTGATTTATTGTCTTATACATTAATTTTATTAAGAATGTGAATTTGTGCTTTAATATTAATGGCTAGTGAATCTATTAATAAATTAAATAATTATAAAAATTTATTTTTATTTAATATTATAATATTATTATTTTTATTAATATTAGCTTTTATAAATAATAATTTATTTATATTTTATTTATTTTTTGAAGGTAGTTTAATTCCTACTTTATTTTTAATTTTAGGTTGAGGTTATCAACCTGAACGTTTACAAGCGGGTTTATATTTATTATTTTATACTTTATTAGTTTCATTACCAATAATAATTGGGTTATTTTTTATTTATAATGAAGTGGGTTCAATAAATTATTATTTAATAAATAATTATATATTTAATTTTGATATTTTATATATTTCTATAATTTTAGCTTTTTTAGTTAAAATACCAATATTTTTAGTTCATTTATGATTACCAAAAGCTCATGTTGAAGCACCAATTTCTGGTTCAATAATTTTGGCTGGTATTATATTAAAATTAGGTAGTTATGGATTAATACGAGTTTATAGATTTTTACAAATATCAGGAGTTAAATATAATTATTTATGAATTTCAATTAGATTAGTTGGGGGAATTTTAATTAGATTAATTTGTTTACGTCAAACAGATATAAAATCTTTAATTGCATATTCTTCTGTTGCTCATATAGGAATTGTTTTAGCTGGTTTAATAACTTTAAATTTTTGAGGAATGTGCGGTTCATTATCATTAATAATTGCTCATGGATTGTGTTCATCAGGATTATTTTGTTTAGCAAATATTTCTTATGAACGTTTAGGAAGACGAAGTTTATTAATTAATAAGGGAATATTAAATTTTATGCCCTCTATAACTTTATGATGATTTTTATTAAGTTCAAGAAATATAGCTGCTCCTCCTTCATTAAATTTATTAGGTGAAATTTCTTTATTAAATAGAATTATTAGATGATCTTGAATTTCTATATTTATATTATCTTTATTGTCATTTTTTAGTGCCGCTTATAGATTATATCTATATGCTTATACTCAGCATGGAAAATTTTTTTCGGGAATTTATTCTTTTATAAATGGTAAAATTCGAGAATATTTATTATTATTATTACATTGGTTTCCTTTAAATTTATTAATTATAAAAAGAGATTTACTTTTTATATGATTATATCTGAATAGTTTATAAAAATATCGATTTGTGGTGTCGATGATATGAATTTAATTCATTTTAGATCGTGAAATTTTTAAATATTTGTAAAATTAGATTTATTAAATTAATTATTATTAGTTTTAGATTATTTTTAATAAGTTTGTATTTTTTAAATAATGAACTAGTTTATTTTTTAGAGTGAGAAGTAATTTTTTTAAATTCAACTAGTATTGTTATAACTTTTTTATTTGATTGAATAAGTTTATTATTTATAAGATTTGTATTATTAATTTCCTCTTTGGTAATTTTTTATAGAATAGAATATATAATAAGCGATATAAATATTAATCGTTTTATTTTATTAGTTTTAATATTTGTTATATCAATAATATTATTAATTATTAGTCCTAATTTAATTAGTATTTTATTAGGTTGAGATGGGTTAGGATTAGTATCTTATTGTTTAGTTATTTATTTTCAAAATATTAAATCTTATAATGCAGGCATATTGACAGCTTTAAGAAATCGAATTGGAGATGTAGCATTATTATTAGCAATTGCTTGAATATTAAATTACGGAAGATGAAATTATGTATTTTATTTAGAATTAATAAAAAGTGATATAGAAATATTAATTATTGGAAGTTTAGTAATATTAGCTGCTATAACTAAAAGAGCGCAGATTCCTTTTTCTTCTTGATTACCTGCTGCAATAGCTGCTCCTACCCCTGTTTCTGCTTTAGTACATTCTTCTACTTTAGTAACAGCTGGAGTTTATTTATTAATTCGTTTTAATATTTTATTAGTTGATACAATTTTAGGAAAAATTTTATTATTAATTTCTGGATTAACTATATTTATAGCTGGTTTAGGAGCTAATTATGAATTTGATTTAAAAAAAATTATTGCTTTATCAACTTTGAGACAATTAGGGTTAATAATAAGAATTTTATCAATAGGTTTTTATAAATTAGCTTTTTTTCATTTATTAACACATGCTTTATTTAAGGCTTTATTATTTATATGTGCTGGGGCTATTATTCATAATATAAATAATTTTCAAGATATTCGTCATATGGGAGGGTTAAGTATTTTTATACCTATAACTTCTTCAATTTTTAATGTAGCTAATTTAGCTTTATGTGGAATGCCATTTTTGTCTGGATTTTATTCAAAGGATATAATTTTAGAAGTTGTCTCTTTAAGTTATATTAATATATTTTCTTTTTTTTTATATTTTTTTTCCACAGGTTTAACTGTTTCTTATTCCTTTCGTTTAGTGTATTATGTAATAACAGATGATTTAAATTGTAGATCTTTAAATATATTAAATGATGAAAGTTGGGTCATATTAAAGGGTATATTTGGTTTATTAATTATATCAATTATTGGAGGTAGAATGTTAAACTGATTATTATTTTCTTCAATATACATAATTTGTTTACCAGTTTATTTAAAAATACTAACTTTATTTGTTTGTGTAGTAGGAGGAATTATAGGTTATTTAATTTCTAATGTATCAATTTATTTTTTAAATAAGTCATTGTTATATTATTTTTTTTCTTTTTTTTTAGGTTCTATATGATTTATACCTTATATTTCTACTTATGGAATTATTAATTATTCTTTAAATTATGGATTTATAGTAATTAAATCATTTGATTATGGTTGGTCAGAATATTTTGGAGGCCAACATTTAAATAATAAAATAATTTTATTGAGAAAAATTAATAATTTAATTCAAAATAATAGATTAAAAATTTATTTTATGACTATAGTTTTATGAATTATATTTTTATTAAATTTATTAATTTTTTTATATCTAAATAGCTTATATATAGAGTATGACATTGAAGATGTTATGGAGATTAATTAATCTTTAGATATAGTGAATTTATTTTAGTAATTTATAAAAATTAAATATTTTATTTTTACAATGAAAATGTAATGTTTTTAATAAACTATATAAATAGAAGTATAAATGGAATTTAACCATTAAGAGAAAAAGTTAGCAGCTTTACTTAGAACATCATACTTCCTTAATTGGAGTATTTACTCAATTTTATCATTAACAGTGATATACCTCTTTTTTGGTTTCAATTAAATTAAAGAATAAGGGTAATTTACCTAAGATTAGGTCGAAACTAATTGCAATATATCGCTTCATATTCTTTAAGGTAGATTGATAATTATTTTCAATATTTTTTGAATGCAAATCAAATGTTAATTTAACTACAACCCTATTAATTTGATCAATTTAATATTCCTTGATTTCATTCATGATATAATCCAATTAATAAAATTAAAATAAAAATAGTTGATGTAATTGTTCAAATTATTAAATTTGATAAATTAATAATTAAAATTATTGGAAGAATTAAAGCAATTTCTACATCAAAAATTAAAAAAATAATTGTAATTAAAAAAAAGTGTAAAGAAAATGGAAGTCGTGAAGAAGATTTAGGATCAAATCCACATTCAAATGGAGAACTTTTTTCTCGGTCATTAATTGATTTTTTTGACAAGATTGATGCTAATATTATTACAATAAATGAAATTGTAAAAATAATTAATGACATAATAATAATTAATTTAATTACTTATACTATATTTTATAGACTTTATGATTGGAAGTCATATATACTTATTATATTATATAAGTAAATTAGTTAATTAATTTCCTCCTCATCAATAAATTGAAATATATAAAAATAATCATACAATATCAACAAAATGTCAATATCATGCTGCAGCTTCAAAACCAAAATGATGAGTTTTTGAAAAGTGATTATTTAAATGACGAATTAAACAAATAATTAAAAATGAAGTTCCAATTAATACATGAAGTCCATGAAATCCAGTTGCTATAAAAAATGTAGATCCATAAACTGAATCTGCAATTGTAAATGGAGCTTCAATATATTCATATGCTTGTAAAATTGTAAAATAAATTCCTAATAAAACAGTAAAAAATAATCCTTGAGAAGTTTGAGAATGATTACCTTCTATTAATCTATGATGTGCTCATGTTACTGTTACTCCTGATGCCAATAAAATTATTGTATTTAATAATGGAATTTGAAATGGATTAAATGGAATAATTCCTATTGGAGGTCAAGATATTCCTAATTCAATATTGGGGGATAAACTTATATGAAAAAATGCTCAAAAAAATGATATAAAAAATAAAATTTCTGATAAAATAAATAAGATTATTCCTCATCGTAATCCAATTGTTACTGGATAAGTGTGAAGTCCTTGATATGTTCCTTCTCGTGAAATATCTCGTCATCATTGATAAACTGTTAAAATTGTAATAATATTACCTAATACAAATAACGAAATATCATATTGATGAAATCATTTAACTAAACCTGAAACTATTGTTATTGCTCCTAATGCTCCTGTTAATGGCCATGGACTATAATCTACTAAATGAAATGGATGATTTGAATGTGTTGACATTTGTTACTAATTATAAATTATTTATAAATTAATTTACTTCTCTTGAATATAATGTTCTTAAAACAGCAAATACGTATGATTGAATAATTGCTACAGCTGATTCTAAAATTAACAATAAAATTTGTGTAATTAATAAAATTCTAATTATAATTGTTGATATTGACGGTCCTGTATTACCTAATAATGTTAATAACAAATGACCAGCAATTATATTTGCAGTTAATCGAACAGCTAAAGTTCCTGGTCGAATTACATTTCTAATTGTTTCAATACATACTATAAAAGGCATTAAAACAGCTGGAGTTCCTTGAGGAACTAAATGAGCAAATATATGATTTGTGTGATTTAATCATCCATAAATTATATAAGAAATTCATAAAGGCAATGCTAATGTTAGTGTTAAAGTTAAATGACTTGTACTTGTAAAAATATAAGGAAACAATCCTATAAAATTATTAAATAAAATTATAGAAAATAATGAAATAAAAATTAATGTTCTTCCATTATGACCAGAAATTCCTAATAATATTTTAAATTCTTTATGAAGAGTTAATAAAATATTATTTCAAAAAATATTATATCGAGAAGGCATAAATCAATATATTGAAGGAATTAATAATAATCCAATAAATGTTCTTATTCAATTTAATGAAATATTAAAAAATCTTGATGATGGATCAAATACTGAAAATAAATTTGTTATCATTTTCAATTAAGTGAATTAGTTTTTAATTCATTAATTTTTTTAGATTTAGGTGAATTTGGTAATATTGAGTAATAATTTATTATATTAAATAATAAAAAAATTATTGTAAATATAATAAATAATAATAATCAATTAATTGGTGCTATTTGTGGGATCAAAAAATACTAATAATTTAGTAATTTTAGTTTGACATACTAATGTTATAATTTTAACTAATTTTTTTTCATTAGAAGTAATTGCTAATTTACTATAAAATGGTTTAAGAGACCAGTACTTGCTTTCAGTCATCTAATGAAGAATTTATATTATTTATAATTCATTTAATGAAATTTTTAGTTGGAATTCTTTCAATAACAATTGGTATAAAACTATGATTTGCTCCACAAATTTCTGAACATTGTCCATAAAATAGTCCAGGTCGATTAATAAAAAAATTTGTTTGATTTAATCGACCAGGAGTTCCATCAATTTTTACACCTAATGCTGGAACTGTTCATGAATGAATTACATCTGCTGCTGTTACTAAAATACGGATTTGAGAATTTATTGGAAGTGCTACTCGATTATCTACATCTAATAATCGAAATCCATTATTTTCTAATTCATTTGTTGGAATTATATATGAGTCAAATTCAATATTTTTAAAATCTGAATATTCATATGATCAATATCATTGGTGACCAATAGATTTTAAAGTAATTGTTGGTTCATTAATTTCATCAAGTAAATATAATAATCGTAATGAAGGAAATGCAATAAATAGTAAAATAATAGCTGGTAAAATTGTTCAAATTATTTCAATAGTTTGTCCATGTAATAAAAATCGATTAATATAGTTATTAAAAAATAATATAAATATTAAATATCCTACTATTGTAGTAATTATTACTAAAATTAATAAGGCATGATCATGAAAAAAAGTTAATTGTTCTATTAATGGTGATGCACTATTTTGAAGTCTTAAATTAGCTCAAGTTGACATTTCTAATAAAAGTAAAATACTTTATTTATGGAGCTTAAATCCATTGCACTAATCTGCCATATTAGAAGTTAGTTAATAATGGAAGTTCAGAATAGCTATGTTCTGCTGGAGGAATATTTTGATATCATTCAATAGAAGAATTTAATTGTATTGGGTAAATTACTTGTCGGTTAGTAATTATACTTTCTCAGATAATAAATAATAAAAAGATAATCCCTAATAATGAAATAGATGATCCAATAGTTGAGATAATATTTCATGATGTGTAAGCATCTGGATAATCAGAATATCGTCGAGGTATTCCTGCTAATCCTAAAAAATGTTGAGGAAAAAATGTTAGATTTACTCCAATAAATATAATAATAAATTGACTTTTTAAAAGTTTATTATTTAATACTAATCCAGTAAATAGAGGATACCAATGAATAAATCCAGCTATAATAGCAAATACAGCTCCTATTGATAAAACATAATGAAAGTGAGCTACTACATAATATGTGTCATGAAGAATAATATCAATTGATGAATTAGCTAGTACTACTCCTGTTAATCCACCTACTGTAAATAAAAATACAAATCCTAATGCTCATAAAATTGCTGGTGAATAATTTATGTATGTTCCGTGTAATGTAGCTAATCATCTGAAAATTTTAATTCCTGTTGGTACTGCAATAATTATTGTAGCTGAAGTAAAATAAGCTCGTGTATCTACGTCTATTCCAACTGTAAATATATGATGAGCTCAAACAATAAATCCTAATAAACCAATAGCTAATATAGCATAAATTATTCCTAATGATCCGAAAGTTTCTTTTTTTCCTGATTCTTGGCTAATAATATGAGAAATTATTCCAAATCCAGGTAAAATTAAAATGTATACTTCTGGATGACCAAAAAATCAAAATAAATGTTGATATAAAATAGGATCTCCTCCTCCTGCTGGATCAAAAAATGAGGTATTTAAATTTCGATCAGTTAATAATATAGTAATAGCACCGGCTAATACTGGTAAAGATAATAATAATAAAAGAGCTGTAATAACTACTGATCACACAAATAATGGTATACGATCAAATGTAATTCCTGTTGATCGTATATTAATTACTGTTGTAATAAAATTTACTGCCCCTAAAATTGATGATACTCCAGCTAAATGAAGAGAAAAAATAGCTAAATCAACTGAAGCCCCCCCATGTGCAATAATAGAAGATAACGGTGGGTATACAGTTCATCCTGTCCCGGCCCCATTTTCAACTATTCTTCTGGCCATTAATAAAGTTAATGAAGGAGGTAATAATCAAAATCTTATATTATTTATTCGAGGAAATGCTATATCTGGAGCTCCCAGTATTAATGGAACTAATCAGTTTCCAAATCCTCCAATTATAATAGGTATTACTATAAAAAAAATTATTACAAAAGCATGAGCAGTAACAATTACATTATAAATTTGATCATCACCAATTAGTGCTCCTGGATGACCTAATTCAGCTCGAATTAAAATTCTTAAAGATGTTCCTACTATTCCAGCTCATGCTCCAAATATAAAGTATAGAGTTCCAATATCCTTATGATTTGTTGAAAATAACCATTGTTGCGATTAAATGGCTGAATTATAGGCGATAGATTGTAAATCTATTTATAAGAAAATATTCTTTTTAATCAATTAAAGCTTTATAGTCAATAAATGATATTAGACTGCAATTCTAAGGGAATATACTATTATATATGTATATTAAGGCTTAAAAGATTATTACTTATATTTATAGCTTTGAAGGCTATTAGTTTATTTAACTTAAAACCTTTCTATAGTATATAATAAATTAATCTAATAAATGGTAATCCTAAAATTGAAATTGATGATGAAATTATATATAAATTTATATAATTTTTATTAATTTGATTATTATAAATTCAATTTAATTCAAAATTATTTAATATTAATCCTGAATAACAAATTCGTAAATAAAAATATAAAGTAATTAATGTAAAACTAATTAAAATAATAGTTAATAATAATTGATTATTTAAAGTTAATTGATTAATTACTAATCATTTAGGAATAAATCCTAAAAACGGGGGTAATCCTCCTAATGATAATAAATTAAATATTATTATAAATTTTAAAGGTTTAGATTGTATAAATAAAGAAAATATTTTATTAATATTAAAAATTTTTCATATATTAAATAAATAAATTAAATTAAATCTTAAAAATGAATAAAATGTAAAATAAATTATCCATATATTTTGATTTAATATTAAAGAACTAATTATTCATCCTAAGTGATTAATTGAGGAATAAGCTATTAATTTACGAAGTAATGATTGATTTAGACCACCTAAAGCTCCAAATATTGTTGATAATATTGCACAAATTATTGCTATTATATTTCTAATTAGATATGATATTAATATAAATGGTGCAATTTTTTGTCAGGTTATTAGAATAAAACAATTTATTCATGATAATCCTTCAATAATATTAGGAAATCAAAAATGAAAAGGAGCAGCTCCTGTTTTTAATAATAATCTTGAAAAAATTATTAAATTAGTTAAATTAATTTCATTTAATGTATTAAAATTATAAATTTCATAATTTTTAGCAATTATTATTAAAATGAAAGAAAATAGTAAGATTGAAGAAGCTAAAGCTTGTGTTAAAAAATATTTTAATGAAGCTTCAGTTGATATTAAATTATTATCTCTTATTATAGGAATAAAAGATAATAAATTAATTTCTAGTCCTATTCAAGCTCTCAATCATGAATTTGATGAAATAGAAATAATTGTTCTAAAAATTAGTATAAATATAAATATAATTTTTGATGAATTATTAAAAATTAAAAAGAAAAGGATTAAAACCTTTATAAATGGGGTATGAGCCCAGTAGCTTAGTTAGCTTATCTTTTTATATTTTGGTGTATGATGCACATGAGTTTTTGAAACTTTTAGAAATAGTTTAATTCTATTAAATATAATGAATGTATTATTAAATACATTATTTACCCTATCAAGGTAATCCTTTTATCAGGCAATTCATT